ATAGTACTCAAGATCCTCTGTTTTCGATTATCTAATAAATCATTTAATGAAAGTAGATTATCTTACCATTCATTTCAAAACTTCCATAATCTCTTCCCGAACCAAACATGAATCTTTCGATTCATTTGGCTCTCACGCTCAATTATTTATTTTATGTTATGGGCATTCCCATATCTTTTTTTTTAATATAATGAGCCTACCCTCTCTTTTCTGTTTATATTCAAAAACATCGAAACTGATATAAGACCAGAATATTAGGAGGACTCTTCCGACCAGACAAAAATCTATAATTGTCAGCAAAGTTCTTTCTTTATTTGTATTTATTTAATTTAAAATTTAGAATTTATTTCTATATTTTTTTATTTCCTTTTTTTCTTAAAATCAAAAAATTCCTTTTTTTTTTACGTAGGTCGTCGATTCGGCATTGGAAAAAAAGAGCAAGATGCCTATTTTTTTAATAAATGGTTCAAATCATTTTATCGATATGAGTGTTCTATATCAGATAAATTACCAACTATTCATTTTTAAACCATTTCGGTACGTTAGTACCGGTAGAAAGAGTACCATGTTTTGCCTGGACTTCAAACAGTTTAGCTTTAACCATATTAATGGTCTCACATTATTGGTTGATAGAGAATAAAATTTACCAATAAGTCACGAAATGCTATGGTTCTTACATATGATTTCTTAATTTATTCAGAAATAATTCGTTGAGATCGTGCACTTTTTTTCCTATTTATCCTATAAAATTAATAAAATACCATAAAGAAAGTGCAGTCGGATGGATCCAACCTATTCTTGAAATACACAACTCGCACACACCCCCTTTCCAAAAAAAATCAATACACCAAGCACTACACTTAGATTTATTGGATTTGTTGCTAAAATATCGGTATTAAACCCGAAACTCCCGGCGGATGGCCAGTGACCCAAGGAAAGGAAAGAATCGGTTACATTTTTCATATGCTCTCCTCTTATAGATAGGACTAACAAAGAACAGAGTTCTTTTTGTATCACTTCGTCATCCCTTTTTTGATCGATTTCTTTTTTTTTATATAAATTTTCTTTCTATTTTTTCTTGGGGGGGGGAATAGATTAAATCTAGTAATTTAATTTGATAATTTTTAAATTTCTTACTTGAAGTTTCCAATCCAATAAAATACTTATTAGGTTAAGTCTTGGGTCTTATGTCAATTGTGAAATATCTCGTTTGTTGAAACGATTCCTAAAAAAAGTAAAAAAAAAGGTTTCCATTGTATTAAGCTAAGAACGCGAAGGAAGAAAACGAGCGGATCCAGTAATTACTCATCCTCAAAACAGTCCTTCCTTTCCTGGGGTATTGTCTCAACAAATAAATAATTGTAGGAGTAAAGCGTTGATATAATTAGAAGAAGCAAACAGTAATGATGAGTTAATAAAATAAGAAAAAAATATAGCGAGTTAATAAAATAAGAAAAAAAGTATAGTATGTAAGGTACTTTTTTACATTTCTAGGATTAAACAAAAGGATTCGCAAACAAAAGCGCTAACGCCACGACCAGTCCATAAATTGTTAAAGCTTCCATAAAAGCTAGACTAAGCAATAAAGTACCTCGTATTTTACCCTCTGCTTCTGGTTGTCTCGCAATACCTTCTACAGCTTGGCCTGCAGCAGTACCTTGACCAACTCCAGGTCCAATAGAAGCAAGCCCTACGGCCAGTCCAGCAGCAATAACGGAAGCGGCAGAAATCAGTGGATTCATGGTAAGTTCCTCGCACCAAAAAAAAAGAAATGGTTAATGATACAATCAACCAATGAATTTTTACTTAATTTTTTTTCTCATTTTTTTTCATTAAGATTTTATCTATCTGATTAAGATCTATCGGGTCGAAATAACTAAAAACTCCGAATTGAAATGATAATATTACTGAATCGTCAGAACTATTTCGATATCTCATTTTTAGTTTCTACCCATAATGGAGTTTTTGTAAATACATATGTATACGGTTCTAGTTATTGCATTTCTTTCTTTCGAACCATTCTTTCATTCAATTCTTCTTTCCTTTCTTTTCTCTTCTAGATACTATCCTTGAGTTCATCTCTTTTTTGCATTTCATTCAATCCACAATCACAGACGAAACAGAAAGACTTATATTGGAACTATATAAATGCAGTGAACCGCAATCAAATCAATCAATAACAATAAATATATATATATAGGGTAAATAATATATAATAATATATATATATATATAGAATTAGTCCTAGATAACTAGTAAATATATAATATCACATATACATTTGTTTCTTCCATAACGTAAACCACCCGCATTTTATATTGAATCGGATTCTAGAATCATTCCTCGAAACAGACACATGGGCTGGACTTATAGAGATGTATGTAATCTCTATAAGTCCAGCCCATCTTTTTTTTTTTTACAATTCCGAAATATCGTCTATCTTTTTTCCTACGACTCTGGGTCGTATATTCATACATATTTGTATTTGTATCTATTATGTTCCCCAATCAAGTGGATTATCTTGAATCATGCATGAATTGGGATAAGCTTAAAAAATACTATTTCGAAAACTAGTCAATGATGACCCTCCATGGATTCACCTATATAAGCCGCGGCTAACGTTGCAAAAATAAGAGCTTGAATACCACTTGTAAATAATCCAAGAAACATAACAGGTATAGGAACTACTGAAGGGACTAAAGAAACAAGAACAACAACTACTAATTCATCAGCCAATATATTCCCGAAAAGTCGAAAACTAAGAGATAAAGGTTTTGTGAAATCTTCTAGGATGTTAATTGGTAAAAGTATTGGGGTTGGTTGAATGTATTTCCCGAAATAACCCAATCCCTTTTTGGTAAGACCCGCATAAAAATATGCCGCTGACGTGGGTAAAGCTAAAGCAACAGTAGTATTTATATCATTCGTAGGCGCAGCTAACTCCCCATGAGGTAATTGTATGATTTTCCAAGGTAAAAGAGCACCTGACCAGTTAGAAACAAAAATAAATAAGAACATAGTTCCAATAAAGGGAACCCAGGGACCATATTCTTCTCCAATCTGAGTTTTGCTCAAATCTCGAATAAATTCAAGGACATATTCGAAGAAATTCTGACCGTCGGTCGGAATGGTTTGTGGATTCCGAACAGCTATGATGACTGAACCTAATAAGATAGCAATTACGACCCAAGAAGTGATAAGTACTTGGGCATGGATTTGTAAACCTCCTATTTGCCAATAGAAATGTTGGCCTACTTCTACACCCGATATATCGTATAACCCTTTGAGTGTTTTAATGGAACATGGTATAACATTCATATTGTCCTCTGACAGAAATTGAACTTCAAAAAAGGAATTATTTTGATTCAACCATCTATTTATCAACTCACTAACTTGAATCATTAATCGTATATTTTATTTACGATACCAAGAAATTACATAACATCATAACATAATATCAATATCCCCAGTACTTTTTTTATCTCTTTTTAAAAATTCAAAACATAGTAACCGATCCAATAAATCTATGGAGTTGCCAAAAAATTAACTAATCTTATTATTCTTAATGATAAATGATAATCAACGATTTCTTATATAGCTAGAACGACCCTCACAAATTGCAGATACTAATTTGTTAAGAATCAATCGGATTGAAGCTATAGCGTCATCATTTGCTGGAATCGAAATATCTGCGAGATCTGGGTCACAATTTGTATCGATTAAACAAATTGTCGGAATCCCCAAAATGACACATTCTCGAAGAGCCGTATATTCTTCTTGCTGATCAACGATGATCACAATATCAGGCAACCCCGTCATATATTTGATCCCGCCGAGATATGTTTGCAAGGTAGAGAATTTTCTCTTCAACATTGCTGCATCTCTTTTGGGGAGACAGTTGAGTTTACCCATCTTTTGTTCTGCTCTTAAGTCCCTGAACTTGTGAAGTCTCGTTTCCGTAGTGGACCAATTCGTTAACATACCACCAAGCCATTTTTTATTAACATAATGACACCGAGCCCTTATTGCAGCTGATGCTACTGAATCCACTGCTTTATTTTTTGTACCAACGATTAAGAAGTTTTTTCCCCTACTTGCTGCATCAAAAACTAAATCACAGGTTTCTGATAAAAAACGAGCAGTTCTAGTGAGATTTGTAATATGAATACCTTTACGCTTTGCGGAGATGTAAGGGGCCATTCTAGGATTCCATTTCTTAGTACCATGACCAAAATGAACTCCTGCTTCCATCATCTCTTCCAAATTGATGTTCCAATATCTTCTTGTCATTTTTCCCCAGACTTCCTTTTTTTTTTTAACAAAGAGACTAGGTAACCTGAAATAAATAATTGTTCCGATGGAACCTTCTACGGGGGATTGACCGTTGATACACGACCCAAACCATTAATTTCTTTTAATTACTTATTTTATTTATTACCAAACCATTAATTTCTTTTAATTACTTATTTTATTTTTTACCAAATCAATAATCGGACCAGATAATTGAAAGATAGTTAAAGTGAAAGAAAAGAATCTGCTCTTAGGAATCATTAAATCGCGTAAATGATTGTTCTGATGTCTCATGGAAATTTGTCTCATGGAAATTGTTTTGGACGTAAGAACAAAATAATTCTCTATGGTGTAACAAAATATCTCTTATTTCCAAATGAATGTTCTTGTCTTGCCTTGAAGGGTGTACTAATTTTTGGAATCCGGTACCAACAGGTATAATCCCCCCCAGAACAACGTTCTCTTTCAAGCCTTTCAACCAATCAATACGACCTCGTAGAGCAGCTTTTGCTAAAACTCGAGCGGTTTCTTGAAAACTTGCTTCGGATATGAAACTTTGAGTATTTAGAGATGCCCTCGTTATTCCCAATAAGATTGCCCGATAACAGATCGCTTCGTCCAAAGCACGCCCTGCTCGTTCCGCTCGCAAAAAGCCGATGAATTCTCCAGGTAAAAAAACATTAGACATTCCATCTTCTGAAACCAACACTTTTGATGTTACTTGACGTACAATAATTTCTATATGTCTATTATGGATCTGTACCCCCTGAGATCGATAAACCTTTTGGATCTTATTAACCAAAGAGATACGACTTTGGGCTATGGTTAGCTCAGCTCCAATCAAGAATCCCCAGGGGATTCCAAGAATTCTTTGTATACGTTCGCTCCAACCTTCAACTCTCCCTTCTAGGTTCATCGATATTGAATCAATCGAACGCACTTCTAAGATTTGTTCAACTTTTGGAAGACCTTGCGTTATGTCACCAGATCTCGATTTTTCATATATAAATGTAACTAATGTATCTCCTTCGTAAAGGATTTCTCCATAATGGCTATGAACAGTTGCTCCTGGAGTGGCCAAATAGGGTTTAGCCGATCTTATAACTAAGGAGTCAACATGAACAATTAAAATTTGACCTGATTTTTTTACGTGTGATTCGTATTTGAATAGACATACATTTTCACAAAAAAATTGTCCAAGGCTAATTATTGTAAATGTCTCTTCACAATAATCGTGATGTAGAAAGCACCAATTCAAATGGAATGGATTCAAAATTATGTTAACGCATGGATCCGGATTATAAATCCCCCTATTTTCATCTATTAAACAGTATTTAAGTACTTGGAAAGTCTGTTTAAAATTGTCACGTAACAAATATTTCTTTAACAAGATATGATTATGAGTTATTAAATAGTAAGATGAAAAAAAATTCGCTATTTTAGGGACAATAGTCCCTAAGGGACCCAGCAAATCCTTAATTTGGATTATGGGATCTGATTCTTTTGTCACATTGTTATATTTCAAACCATTGAATGGACGAATTCGAGAACAATTGGATGATGACAAAATTATCAAAGATTGGCATTCATTATTTCGATTCAACAACGTACCAATACCAAGAGTTACTTGATGTTGGGTAAGTGATTGAATCTTCGCCTTGGAATAAAAAGGATTGATGTTGGTACGATCTAATTCATTATCGGAAATCAATACGGAACTTGCCCTATCATACCTTTTTCCGGTATACGAAATAGTGGACTTGACTAACTCAATTCTTATGAAATCGCGAATCAGATCATTTGTCCTTACCTCAACAAAGGAAGCATAAACCTCTTCTATAGAACCATTTTTTTCTTGGTCCCAATTCAATACTAAGCAAGTCCGAACTAATTGAATACTTGTGTGATAAATTCCTCGAATTGACTTGCCATTTCCATAAAGGATATAATTGACAACTCTAAGTTGGACATTATCCTTTTCCTGCAAGAGATCCCTAGGGAAAAGTGTTGCTAAATTTATCCCATCAGCTATTTCATATGTGACTACGGACCGAACCGAAACAAAATACTTTTTCTTGGTGGGTGTGATCCGTTGGACATAGATCCAATTTTTAATTTTTTTTGATTTCTTAGAATTTTTTTTTTCCGTCTCTGGTGGTATCAAAATGCCGCTGTGCCTGGATATCTTATCTGTTTCTCCAGGAAAATGAATATCTCCAGAAAAGATTTTCAGTTCAATACTTTTTTTTTTTCTCTCCACTCGGACTAATCCGCCTACCCGGCTTCTTGTATTTAAAGCGAGTTGTGTATCTACTCCAATGATACTATTGTTCTGGACCATTATGAACGAAGATCCGGGTAAGATATGCACTTCTTCGAGAATGAAAAAAAACCGATCTACTTTCTGGTATTTCGGACTAAATTCTTTTTCTCCTCGATACTCAATCAAATCCTCTTTTTTTATGATTGAATCTACCTCTATGGTCCCATATTTAGTAATTCCTGAACTATTTCTTCTGTATCGTGGATCATCAAAATAAGCAAGAATACTATTTCTACGTAAAATACCATTTATGGGTATTTCAATCGAAATACCAAAACAGGGCATTAGTTCTTTATCTCGTTCTTGATCATATTGTAATGGGATAATGAATCTATTTCTTCGTTTTTTCGCCAAGAAATAAGAATTTTCTTGGAGAATAGAAGGATATATGAAATTCCAATGACCATTGGATATGATTCGATCAGGTCTTGAATAGTCAAGAATTTCCCTATCTTTTTTACCAGAAGTATCCAACAATTTATGTCTTACTCGATGATTAGTCATTGAGAGGTCAAAGATATATCTTTCTTCGAAAGAAAAAGAACGAACATTCATTTGATCTTGATCTTTGTGGAGCGAAAAAGACACTATACTTATACTGGATCTGCACGGACCTCCTGCTAATATCCATAAATGACTTGTTTTTGGTAATAGATGAACATTACCATGTGTATATTCAGATGCATGGTGGACATCGGTACTCCAGTGCATTTCTCCCTCTGATTCAGAATAAATATGTTTTCGTACCTTCTCTTTAAAACGAAAAGTAGACGTTCCGGCACGAATCTCAGCAATCACTTGTTCTGATTCTACATATTGCTCATTTTGAACTAAAATCAAACTTTTTGGTGGAATATTCACATTATGGAGAATATCCCGAGTCTCAATAGTTACATACAAGTCTATAGAACATAGAAAAGCAGGATGCCCATGACGGGTACGTGTGGGATAAACCAAATCCTCATTGAATTTTATTTTTCCATTAGAAGGAGCTCGTACATGTTCGGCAGTATCACCTGTGAATACTCCACCGGTATGAAAAGTTCTTAATGTTAGTTGAGTCCCTGGTTCCCCAATTGATTGACCCGCAATAATACCTACGGCTTCTCCCAATTCGACCAGGTCGCCGTGAGTGGGACTCCGACCATAACATAATTGACAGATCCAAGATGCACTCTTGCAAGTAAAGGGGGTTCGAATATATATTGGTTGTGCCCGAAAGGTTATGAATCGATTGACAAGTCCAATCCCAATATCTTGATTTCGAGCGGCAATGCATCGTATACCCATATATATATTGTCTGCTAATACACGACCAATTAGTGTTTGGACAAAAATTTTTTCCGTCATCCTATTTCGAGGACTCACGTAAATACCTCGGATAGTACCACAATCCGTTCTACGTACAATAATGTGTTGAACTACTTCAACAAGTCTACGCGTGAGGTATCCGGCATCTGATGTTCGTACAGCAGTATCTACAACTCCTTTGCGGGCTCCGTAGCAGGAAATTATATATTCTGTCAAAGAAAGCCCTTCGCGTAAATTGCTTTGAATGGGTAAATCAATCATTTGTCCTTGGGGATCCGACATTAATCCTCTCATACCTACTAATTGGTGTATCTGAGATGCATTTCCTCTAGCTCCCGAAAAGGACATCAGATGGACTGGATTAGAAGGATCAGTCATCCGAAAATTAGGATTCATTTCTTGTCTCAAATATTCACTTGTAGCATACCATATCTCAATGGATTGACGTAATTTTTCTACCGCATGTACATTTCCATAATGATGGTGTTTTTCAAAAATAAAACTTTGTTGTTCAGTATCTTGGACTAACCATCCCTTAGAAGGTATTGTTAAAAGATCATCAATTCCTAATGAAATAGATGTAGCAGTGGCTTGCTGGAAACCCAAAGTCTTTACTTGATCCAGGATGTGTGATGTATATGCCATTCCGAAATGATCTATTAATCTGCTAATAAGTCGTTTCATAGCAGTTCCATTTATCACTTTATTGTGAAAAACCAGATCAGCCCGTTCTGCCATAAGTACCTCTATATTCTGCTGAGTAGGATTCGACAATGGGCCTGAGTCAGTGATTCGAAAACTTCCTTTCCTCAATCTTGATTCACGCAAAAATTAAGAAATTATGATACCAGTGAAACTGGAGAGACCCGAATCCCTACAGGCACGGGCATCACCTAATCTAATTTATTAGTTTAGATAGCGTATGAATAGGCCCGACAAAACCCCTGTATGGCTTCTTCTATTTCTCGATAAAAAGAAATATGACCAAGAGTGGTTCGAATGTATATACAATGGATTTCTTTTTTTACACTTCCTACTATTAGATAGTGCTCATAAATCTCATGATAAGTACCCAAAGATTCATATTGAACTTCGATGGGAACTTCTCTTGAGCCAATGACACGTTGATCTAGTCTCCATCGGAGCCACAAAGGACTATCTAAACTGATTCGTTTCTGCCGATAAGCTCCAAGTACATCATAGGAACTACAAAAATACAGTTCTTTCTCTTTCATATACTTATAGTCATTATTGTCAACTGTATTATTTTGATAGTTTCCGCGATTATATGGATTATGCCTATTTGCACAAATACCTCTACGATTCCTGATCGTTAATACATAGAGTCCGATAAGCATATCTTGAGTTGGTACGGAAATGGGATCCCAAATAGCTGGAGACAAGAGATTTATATGAGAAAACATAAGTAAACGAGCCTCCGCTTGAGCTTCCAAAGATAAAGGTACATGAACAGCCATTTGATCTCCATCAAAGTCTGCATTGAAACCCTTACAAACTAATGGGTGTAAACAAATAGCGCGCCCCTCCACTAAAATGGGTTGGAAGGCCTGTATGCCTAATCTATGCAAGGTGGGTGCTCTATTCAACAATACAGGATGCCCCCGCATAACTTCTTGAAGTATTTCCCATACAATCAGTTCTTTTTCCCGAATTTTACTTTTAGCAATCCCTATGTTAGAAGCAACATGTTGTCTGATTAGACCACGAATTAAAAATGTTTGGAATAGCTCTATTGCTATTTCTCGAGGTAATCCACATTGATGTAATGAAAGAGAAGGACCCACAACAATGACGGAACGTCCCGAATAATCGACCCGTTTACCAAGCAGAGTCTCACGAAATCTTCCTTCTTTGCCTTCAATTACATCTGAAAATGACTTGTAAACTTTATTATGGCCATCCCTCATTGGTTGCCCCCGGATCCCATTATCAAGAAGTGTATCCACGGCTTCTTGTACCAATTTCTCCTGACACATTACTAATTCCCCTGGCGTAGATCTACTTGTTGCTAATAGATCGGTAAGAGTATTGTTCCGATAGATAACTCTTCTATAG